ATACCAGAAAACTTTATGAATGTTGTATTAATGAACGCGGTAATCTATATCGGCGCGTTCTCGCCTCGTTTATTGCCCTCTTGTGCTGTCCTGTCGTGTCGTCAATTGACAGTATGACTTAGGGCTCAATATAATTTGAGCGACAAAAAAAAATCATATTTAGGTAAACCACCTTGAATCTACTGCAGAGTGGTAGATCTTGGATCCAAGGTATAACCCTTTGTGACTGAGAGATATAAAGACGAAAAAGACCAATGAAATCAAGTTTCAAGGTTGTATTTAATGGTAAAGTTTGATTCCCATTAAACCCCCGAATATTTTATGTGTCTCCTTTTGGTGGCTCTCAGCCTGAGTTATATTAAGTTATATTATATTATGATGGCCACAGGGCCGCCCCTATGGTCCAGTGGTTAAGACATCTCTCTTTCACGGAGAAAACGAGGGTTCAAGTCCCTCTGGGGGTATACAAGACTATAGGAGCGGGATTTCCTATCAAGTGATCTATATTTGTCAAGTCCTTCTATTAGTCTACTTAGTGGGACTTTCTATTTTATATCAAGTGATATATATTTGTAAAGTCTGCCTGGGAAACGAAAGGAAGTGGCTTATGGAACGTCTAAAATAAATTAGACGCTGGGTCGATGCCCGAGTGGTTAAAGGGGACGGACTGTAAATTCGTTGACAAGATGTCTACGCTGGTTCAAATCCAGCTCGGCCCAACAATTCGCCAATCTACTTGATAGAACCCTTAAGAAATACCTGACCTGATACAAGAGAATAAAAAAGAATCCAAATTTTCTGCAAGATCTCTTCTTATTTCCCTGGGATTGTAGTTCAATAGGCTAGAGCACCGCCCTGTCAAGGCGGACGTTGCGGGTTCGAGCCCCGTCAGTCCCGACGTATCTAATCCAATAAGTACATTAATTCGCCTCTCCATTTTCTGTCAAAGAAGGGACAGAGAGCAATTGAATTCCGAAGGGGTTTCCCCTCTTTTTTTCAGGATTCTATCGAAGAAAGAACAAACCCTAAACTAAAATGAAAAGAACTAAAATAGTGAAGTTGATAAAATATTCCATCTTTTCTCCCGCGACTAATATTTCTCATACTTCTTTTTCTTCCAAAGAAAATTGGATCATTAAAATTTAGAACCTAATTCCTCTCTTGTTCCACTTCGCTGGTATTGTTTGTTGGGGTTTTGTAGTTAATGGAAACGGACGGGTGGTTAGATGATACTTCAGTTGATGGTTCTACAAGGAAGACCTAAGGTAGGTTATAGAAAACAAAGAACATAAAAAAAAGGATAAATAAATGAATTTTTGATTGGTCCGGGAATCCAATCTTGGATTCGATATGGATAAAGGATCTTCGTATGTTATACTATTCAATTCTCGACGACGAATTAATTTAATAGCTCAGATATTTTTATTCATGATATTGATCCGATTCAAAATCATCGATAGTTAATAGTTAATGTATTCATTGAATTGACAGGCGAAAAATTTATCATCTCTATGGGATTAAATCCCGAGTTATTGTGAAATAAAAAAACGATGAGATTATGGAAGTAAATATTCTTGCATTTATTGCTACTGCACTGTTCATTTTAGTTCCTACTGCTTTTCTACTTATAATTTACGTAAAAACAGAAAGTCAAAATAATTAATTACTTTAAATGAAACTTGACTTCTGAATTATTCTCAATAGTTGAAGAAATCAAAAGAAAAGTATTCTATTTTTGCGTCTTAGATGAAATCCACGGGCTATAGTCGGCGGTATTCTATGAGATCCGAGAGTATGGTAAGTAAGAAATTTATTTCTTACTTACCATACTCTCTATTAGTGTTATAGTAGTATATAAAGTTATACTTGACTTTCTAATAAACTTGGTATACTATATTAGCTTCTATCTTCAATATATGTAGTTATTATTATTATTATCCATATATAGAATTGACGTAGGACCCAATTCTATTTCTTTGATCTATCTATTTATTCCGATTCCGATGAATCTCAAATAATTAGTCTTTATAGACTACATTTCTCCACTAGAATCCAATCCAATGGAATTTAGAAATGAAGATATTTTTATTTGAAAATTTTTCAATTTAAATAAAAAATGCGTTGCAGAACGATCTATAAAACAGTTTCATTCCTCAACTAAAGTAGGAGTGCTTCTAAAGTCCACTTCTTCCCCATACTACGAGTGAAAGGGAAAATGTAAAGACTACCATTAAAGCAGCCCAAGCGAGACTTACTATATCCATGTGAATTATGTCCCTTATCTCTATGATAGAATTATTCCATTATTGCTCACTAATAATAGTAGAATGAATGGTCCAGAGTCAAAAAAGGATTCTGGCAGAACACTATTGATGAACGAAAAAAAATCTATTTCAAAAATTCCTATATGATTTCTAATGATTTCTAATCGGGAAAGAATAAACACAAGTAAAATACACAATGACATTACAAAGGAATGTTAGTAATGGAATCCATTAATCAAATACGAGGGCCCCTTTTTTTTTTTTCGTGCCCTTGAAAGTCAAAATAGATCATAGATCAATTGCTAGATCATAGATCAATTGCTTTGCTATTCGTCTATATATATGTAGATTACAGTATAGAAAGCACTTTCCCCAACTAGTAGTTGAATTATCCCGGCTATACAATGTAATTCAAGACCCAATCAGTAGACATTACATTAGCAGTAGAAGAGAATCGGGAAGTCTTGCTTCGACCATTATTTCTAATTTTTCCATTAGAATCTTTCTTTGATTTGAATTTTAGATTCAAAGATTTCCAATCTTTTTTTTTTACAAAATTCCCAGAACAGAATAAAACAGCACAACAGAATAAGAAATTTCAATTCGTTTGTTGATGAGGCGGCACCCGGATTTGAACTGGGGAAAAAGGATTTGCAGTCCCCCGCCTTACCACTCGGCCATGCCGCCAAAACGATACACAATAGGAGAAAAAATTCCCCCCCTTTTTTTACTAGACTTTAGTTTATTGTACTTGCATATTGCATCCATTTTTTAATCCTTTTTCTAAATTTAGAAAAATTAGAAAAGAAACCTTTTATTGCCCTTTTGATTGTATTTGATCTACGCCTTCGATTGATTGTATAGTATCTCAAAACACACAATGCCGAAAAACTTCCACGGACTTTTGAAAAATAAAATGTGGATTTTTACTCAAAAAAGTCAAAATTTATGACAAAGGGGAACCATTAACTATTCCTTGACTAACAATTCGTGAATGATTCTGGGATTTGAATCTAAAATTTGGTTTGCCTGATGACATAAGAAAATACAAATTTATACATACTTAATTGATTGATTCTTTTGAATCAAAAATCCTTCTCAATTTCCATTATAACAAAAATTATAAGTATATGTAAACCCCAGAACGGAAATTGTTACACAGATACAAAATTTGCTATTTAGAGTCTGTTGCCTATAAATAAAGTAAATTCGTTGGAAGAAAAAAAGGGCCCGGCTGGGTATTGACCGGGCCAGGCCCAAAAGGCACTTCGAACAAAATAAAAGCAATAAGGTCTTCTTTATTTATCTTTCTATTTGGATCTTTCGAGCATCTAAATGGAATTGCTAATTATATAATAACGATAAAGAATGTGAAAGAAATACTTTCTTTAATCCTTACTTGATGTGTACTGTAACATAGTAATTATCTTTTTCGATTGGGAGAGATGGCTGAGTGGACGAAAGCGGCGGATTGCTAATCCGTTGTACGAGTTATTCGTACCGAGGGTTCGAATCCCTCTCTTTCCGTTTCCGTTGATGACTTTTTATTTTTTTTCTTTAAAATTTTGCAAACCCCTTATTTATTTTTTTACTAGTTAAATGTGTGGAATAGCTAAAATAAAATCTTAAGAAAATTGTAAAATCAAGCAAGAAAAACAAAATTTTTATTTTATTCTTCACGTCCAGGATTACGTCCTGGATCATTGGATAGGAATCCAAAGATGAAGAGAGAAACAAAGAATATTACTACTGTGTAAACGAAAAGTTTGAGAGTAAGCATTACACAACCTCCAAGATCATTTTTTGAAAAAGAAAAACGAGAAAAGATAATAGATCCTCCATTTTTATATCACATATCCTATTTTGACACCAAGAAATGAATTCTAAAAATAGAAAAAAAATGTTCAGAAATTCAAATGAAGTTGAAATTTGTAATAAGAGTCTTTGATTACCACAAATCACTTTCATACCCACAATTAGATATTGTAAGGGACCCTAATCTAATAGGGTATTTCGCCGGAAAAAGGATTAAAATTGGGAAATAGGACGAGCCTGATTTCTCGCGGCTATTCGAAATTTCAATGTTTGAATTGAAGGTTCATACTGTCAGACTTATTTGATCTTATCATCATAAATTGTTATAATTTTTCTCGAATAAATAATGATAATGAATTTTCTAGGATAGTGTTAAAATCTTATCGAAAACTTACAGCAGCTTGCCAAACAAAGGCTAAAAGAAAAAAGAACAGAGGTATGACTGGCATAACATCTACGATTGGATTCAAAAAAGCATAGGCTTCGGGCAATTTGGCGAAGAAAAGACTACTCGGATAAAGGGCAGAATTAAGACAGATCAAACTAAAGATATTAAGCATAACAGACATTTTTTTCGTCGAGATAATTGCATTTTGATTGAGTTATTGATATAAGGAAAAATGAAGAAAGTAGGGTAGACAAAAAAATCCTTCTTTTTCCGCTCAATCAAAAATCCTCCAATTCTCAAAGGAGAATAGAAGAAATCATACTTTCATACAATATCTTAATTGAATTATATGTAATGATCAATAAATCCAATTGAATTATTATAGATATACACATTCCAAAATCCTAACACGAATCTATAATAGATTCTATAAAGAATAAAGATTTTCTCTAGATATTTGGACTGGAATTGACGAACACTTAATACCAATATTATTCTTTATTATTATATTATTATAGTGTGCAATAAAAAAAGGAAATGGGGCGTAGCCAAGCGGTAAGGCAACGGGTTTTGGTCCCGCTATTCGGAGGTTCGAATCCTTCCGTCCCAGAGCATATCCATCCATTGTATCCTAATACTTCTTTTTTGTTCAACAAGGTTCTGTTTCAAGGTCTAATATTGGAATAGAATATTATTTCTCTTTTATTTTATATTTTTTCACAACACAAACTGAACTAAATCGAGTTCAAAATCCTTTTGTGACCCAGATAAAGATAAGATGGGGCATAGAGCATAGTTGCAGAAAGATTACTTAACCTCAGGTTAAACAAAATATGAAAAGAAAATACATATAAAACGAGGAAGTGCTTAGCCTATAGGTATGTATTGTTATCCTATTTCAGTGACAATAGTCTTTTTATTTTTGTGAAAAAGAAATTGCATCCCTAAAATAGTAAAATTGAAATATTTAACAATGAGATTTCTTTTTTTTGTTCAATGTATTTAGCTTATTTAGTTTATTTACTTTACATCATTTCATTGACAATTCTATTCGAAAAAAAGCAAAGATTTCTCTTTCTTATTCTTATGATGATGATAAGAAAATAAAAAAAGGGAGTCTTTACTATAAAACTTTACTCAAATAATGATGTAGATAGAAAGTAGGAAACTTTTTCAAATATCAAGTATCAAGATTTCTAATTTGGAATCATTCCTTATAGGTTCCATCTTTGGGAAGTTGAAAATGGGTCAGTCTATCTTATTGAGTCACTTCAAGAAGCAGAGTCAAATAGAATTTCCTTATTCGTGTGATGCTAGTTATGTTATTTCTATATTTTATTTTGATTTGATTTCTGTCTATTTCTCTTAGATAGATATTAGATATTTTTTTGCGAGATATATTTATAGAAAATTAGAAAAATGTTCCATTCATACAAAAAAAGCCGAGGTCTTGCTAATTTTTCTGAAGAAAAATATTTATTATATTATCTATAAAAATAAATTATTATCTATGTAGAAAATAAGAAATATAAATGACTTTGTCTCTGTACTGATTGAACCAATGACTATTCATGATTCCATAATTGAATCAATTCCATACTGATTCCAAATTCGAGGAATGTTATGGTAAAACTTCGTTTAAAACGATGTGGTAGAAAGCAACGTGCGACTTGAAGGACACGATCCCGTGTGGATTCTTATCCACCATTTTATATTAGGAATGAAGGTGCTCTTGGCTCGACGTCATTTGTTCTATTCTACTATAACTCTTCTTTTTTTTATTGGGTTATAATGTAAATAGTTCATGATGGAGCTCGAGTAGAAAGTATTGATTAATTTCTCAGGGGCAACGATCTAGGGTTAATGCCAATTAATAAATTGGAACAACTTCGTAAGTATATCTTCTATAATTAATATAGATAATAGAAATCAAAAGGATCCGATTCGAGCAAAATTGAAAAAAAAATTGTTGGAACGGCTAAACCTTTTTCAATCCACAGTGTATCACGCACGAATCAACCGTTGGTATGATTCTTTGATAGAAAGAAATCACAAAAGGGGTATGTTGCTACCATTTTGAAAGGATTAAGAAGCACCGAAGTAATGTCTAAACCCAATGATTTAAAACAAAGATAAAGGATCCCAGAACAAGGAAACACCACTTTAATTGTCTCACGGATCCGAATAAAGAATCCAAATCTATTTTAAACGAGACAAAAAGGGTGGGTTAAAGACCACTCAATAAAAAAAATAGATTCAAAATTAAAGAAAAATCTTTCAAATTTTTGAATTATTGAACTTGAGTTATGAGTACAAATGATTTTTTTTTCAGGAAGGAAGCGAAATAAAAAAGACTATACTATGACTATGAGTTTAATTATAGAATAATTTATTTTATATGGATTCCTTTCCTATTTATTATAATTTTATCCATAGACAAAACTTCGAATCATTTTTTCTCGAGCCGTACGAGGATAAAACTTCCTATACGGTTCTAGGGGGGGGTTCTTTTTCATCTACATCTATCCCGATGAGCCGTCTATCGAATCGTTGCAATTGATGTTCGATCCCGAAGAGAAGGAAGAGATCTTCGGAAAGTGGGTTTTTATGATCCGATCAAGAATCAAACTTATTTAAACGTTCCCGCAATTCTCTATTTCCTTGAAAAAGGTGCTCAGCCTACAGAAACTGTTCAGGATATTTTAAAAAAGGCAGAGGTTTTTAAGGAACTTGGCTCTAATCAAAACAAATTCAATTAAATTAAGGAAATAAAAACTAAGGGTAGGATAGTGATTTCTATATCATTTTGGATATCTTTTCTATACTTTGTTTTTTTATTTCCTTCTTTTCTTGCTCTATTCGTATCTATTTATCATATCATTGATAATAATAATTTTCTAAGGAAAACCTTATTTGATTTATCCTCACAAAATAGAAAATTCCTGCAATTGGGCGGTTTTCATTCGAACTCTAATACCAAGTAAGAAACAAGGACTCGAAGTTATTCTATATAGATTCACTACACTATTGATT